ATTTCAATATAGTAATGTCCGGCTCTTACCAAAAACAAGTCATTTATGGATATTATCAGGAGGTTCGTGCAGATCCGGTGTAGTTTCTTTTTCACTCCACAAGGATCAAGATCAACTGAACGTCCATTCTCATTCTGTCGAACGAAGATATATTTCTAGCCTCTCAGTGAATAATGATCAAGTGAGACACCAATTAGTTAGGTCAGATTTTTCTGATAAAAAAGAAGATGATATTTTTGATTATTCGGGATTTAATCGAATCATAGGTATTGGTCATTGTAATCTCATACATCCTGCAATTCTCCACAAGAATTCTGATTTATTGGCAAAAAGGCGAAGAAATCAATTTTGCATTCCGTTCCAATCCATTCAAGAACAAGAGAAAGAACTAATGCCCCATTCAGGTATCTCGATTGAAATACCCATAAAGGGCATTTTCCGTAAAAATAGTATTCTTGCTTATTTTGATGATCCTCGATACAGAAGAAAGAATTCAGGAATTACTAAATATGGGACTGTAGGGGCGCATTCAATCGTCAAAAAAGAGGGCTTGATTGAGTATCGAGGAGTCAAAAAAATTAAGCCAAAATTTCAAATGAAAATTGATCGCTTTTTTTTCATTCCCGAGGAAGTGCATATTTTACCCGAATCTTCTTACGTAATGGTACGGAATAATAGTATCATTGGAGTAGATACCCGAATCGCTTTAAATAGAAGAAGCCAAGTGGGCGGATTGGTCCGAGTGGAGAAAAAAAAAAAAAAGATTGAACTCCAAATTTTTTCTGGGGATATCCATTTTCCTGGGGAAACGGATAAGATATCCCGACACAGTGGCATCTTGATACCGCCGGAAACGGGAAAAAAAGAACTTAAGGAATCCACCCGGGAATCAAAAAAATTGAAAAAATGGATCTATGTCCAACGGATCACACCTACCAAGAAAAAGCATTTTGTTTTGGTTCGACCCGTAGTCACATATGAAATAGCGAACGGTATCAATTTAGCAACACTCTTCCCCCAGGATCTGCTGCGGGAAAAGGATAATATGCACCTTCGAGTTGTCAATTATATCCTTTATGGAAGGGGCAAACCCTTTCGGGGTATTTCTGACACAAGTATTCAATTAGTTCGAACTTGTTTAGTCTTGAATTGGGACCAAGACAAAAAAAGTTCTTCCGTCGAAGAGGTCTGTGCTTCCTTTGTTGAAGTAAGTACAAATGGTATGACTCGAGATTTCCTAAGAATCGACTTAGTGCAATCCCATATTTTGTATATCAGAAAAAGGAATGCTCCGTCAAGTCCAGGATTGATCTCTGATAATGGTCCAGATCGCACCAATATAAATCCTTTTTACTCCATTTATTTCAAGGCAAGGGTTCAACAATCACTTAGACAAAATCAAGGAACTATTCATACCTTGTTGAATAGAAATAAGGAATGCCAATCTTTGATAATTTTGTCATCATCTAATTGTTTTCGAATGGGTCCATTCAACGATATCAAATATCATAATGTGATAAAGCAATCAATTCACATTCAAAAAGATCCTCTAATTCCAATTAGGAATTCGTTGGGACCCTTAGGAACAGTCCTTCAAATTGCGAATTTTTATTCATTTTACTATTTAATACCTTATAATCCGATTTCGGTAACTAACTATTTGAAACTTGATAATTTAAAACAGACTTTTCAAGTACGTAAATTTTATTTAATGGATGAAAACGAGAGAATTTATAATCCTGATCCAGACAGTAAGATTGTTTTGAATCCATTTAATTTGAATTGGTATTTTATCCATCATAATTATTGTGAGGAAATGTCCACAATAATGAGTCTTGGGCAGTTTATTTGTGAAAATATATGTATAGCCACAAATGGACCACACCTCAAATCAGGTCAAGTTTTAATTGTTCAAGCTGGCTCTGTAGTAATAAGATCAGCTAAGCCTTATTTGGCTACTCCAGGAGCAACTGTTCATGGGCATTATGGAGAAATCCTTTATGAAGGAGATACATTAATTACATTTATATATGAAAAATCAAGATCTGGTGATATAACGCAGGGTCTTCCAAAAGTAGAACAAGTGTTAGAAGTGCGTTCGATTGATTCAATATCGATGAACCTAGAAAAAAGAGTTGAGGGTTGGAACGCGCGTATAACAAGAATTCTTGGGATTCCTTGGGGATTCTTAATTGGTGCTGAGCTAACTATAGTGCAAAGTCGTATCTCTTTGGTTAATAAGATCCAAAAGGTTTATCGATCCCAGGGGGTCCAAATCCATAATAGACATATCGAAATTATTGTACGTCAAATAACATCAAAAGTGTTGGTTTCAGAAGATGGAATGTCTAATATTTTTTTACCCGGCGAACTTATTGGATTGTTACGAGCGGAGCGAACGGGGCGTGCTTTGGAAGAAGCGATCTGTTATCGAGCTATATTATTGGGAATAACGAGAGCATCTCTGAATACTCAAAGTTTTATATCTGAAGCAAGTTTTCAAGAAACCGCTCGGGTTTTAGCAAAAGCAGCTCTCCGGGGTCGTATCGACTGGTTGAAAGGCCTGAAAGAGAACGTTGTTCTAGGGGGGATGATACCCGTTGGTACCGGATTCAAAGCATTAGTGCACTGTTCACGGCAGCATAACAATATTCTTTTGAAAACAAAAAAAAGAATTTATTCGGGGGGGGGATGATAGATATTTTCTTACACCACAGAGAATTATTAGACTTTTGCATTTCAAAGACTTTACATGATACATTAGACCAATCATTTAGAGGATTTAATGAGTCCTAAGGAGCGGATTCTCTTAACTATTTTTGATCCTTTGATTTCTTAATAGTAAGAAAAGAAAGATAATAACGAATCGAAAGTAATGAATGGCCTGGATTGTGTATCAATGGCCAATCTCTGGTAGAAGAGAAGGTTCCATTGGAACAATTATTTATTTCAGGGCACCTCGTCTCTTTTTTTTATCAAATCTTTTTTTGATAAAAAAAAAGAGGAAGTATGGGGAGAAATGGCAAGAAGATAGTGGAATATCCATTTTGAAGAGCTGATGGAAGCAGGAATTCCTTTTGGTCATGGTACTAGGAAATGGAATCCTAGAATGTCACCTTATATCTCAGCAAAACATAAAGGTATTCATATTCCAAATCTGACAAGAACTGCTCGTTTTTTATCAGAAGCTTGTTATAAAGCAGCGGATTTAGTAGCACGAGCTGCAATAAGAACCCGGTGTCATTATATTATATTAATAAAAAAAAAGGCTCGGTGGTATGTTAACGAATCGGTCCACTACAGAAACGAGACTTCATAAGTTCAGGGATTTGAGAGCGGAACAAAAGACGGGGAGACTCAACCATCTTCCAAAAAGAGATGCAGCTATCCTGAAGAGACAATTATCACGCTTGCAAACGTATCCGGGCGGGATTCAATATATGACGGGGGTACCGGATATTGTAATCATCGTTGATCAGCAAGAAGAATATACGGCTCTTCGAGAATGTATCGCTTTTGTAATTCCAACAATTTGTTTAATCGATACAAATTGTGACCCCGATCTCGCAGATATTTCGATTCCAGCAAACGGCTATAGCTTCAATCCGATTAATTCTTAATAAATTTGTATTTGCAATTTGTGAGGGTCGTTCTAGCTATATACGAAATCCTTGATTAATAATAAGATAAATAAATTTTTTTGGTAACTACATGGATTTTTGGAATCGGTTACTCTTCTTGAATCGCATAAAAGAAAAGAAATTCAAAAAAACTGTGGATATTGTGTGATTAGCGAGTATTCAAAACGGATAATTCTAATTAAAGTATACAAGTCGAAAGGGAGAGGGTTGAATCAAAATAATTCTTTTTAAAGTTCTATTTCTGTTAGAGGGCAATATGAATGTTATATCATGTTCCAGTAACACACTAAAAGGGTTATACGATATATCCGGTGTGGAAGTAGGCCAACATTTCTATTGGCAAATAGGAGGTTTACAAGTCCATGCCCAAGTACTTATTACTTCTTGGGTTGTAATTGCTATCTTATTAGGTTCAGCCCTTATAGCTGTTCGGAATCCACAAACTATTCCGACTGCCGGTCAAAATTTCTTCGAATATGTCCTTGAATTTATTCGAGACGTGAGCAAAACTCAGATTGGAGAAGAATATGGTCCATGGGTTCCCTTTATTGGAACTATGTTTCTATTTATTTTTGTTTCGAATTGGTCCGGTGCTCTTTTACCTTGGAAAATAATACAGTTACCCCATGGGGAGTTAGCTGCACCTACGAATGATATCAATACTACCGTTGCTTTAGCCTTGCTCACGTCAGTAGCATATTTCTATGCAGGTCTTTCTAAAAAGGGATTAGGTTATTTCAGTAAATACATTCAACCGACTCCAATTCTTTTACCCATTAACATTTTAGAAGATTTCACAAAACCTTTATCACTTAGCTTTCGACTTTTCGGGAATATATTAGCTGATGAATTAGTAGTTGTTGTTCTTGTTTCTTTAGTACCTTTAGTGGTTCCTATACCTGTGATGTTCCTTGGATTATTTACAAGCGGTATTCAAGCTCTTATTTTTGCAACTTTAGCGGCGGCTTATATAGGCGAATCTATGGAGGGCCATCATTGACTAGTTTTCGAAATAGTCTCTTTTTTTTTTTAGCTTAGAATAACGCAGTGTATGCGTAACTAAAGATAATCCACGTAGGAAACATCAATATACAAATAGAAATAGACAAATACGGGATATACGACCAAGAGTCATAGAAAAAAAATTCAGATATTGGGGAATTGTAAAAAAGGAAAGAGATCAAAAAGATCTTTTTCCTAAAATTCATGTTTGGCTTTATTATATCATACTCCTGCCAATGAATATTATCATTCAATTCAAATATAAGGAGTCATTATTTGAATCAAAATTCTTAATATAAAAATTCTTATAGTATCATAGTATCACAATTTACACGGTGTGTGATTAAAAAAAAAAAGAAAAAGAAAGATGCTTTCTAGAATGATTCCCATTTCAGTTGATTTTATTCAATTCAACGATTGACCAAAAGAAAATATTAATAAATAATTAAATAATTAAAGTGAATGACCTTACCGGAATAAAATACTTATGTTTATTTCTATGCAATGATTTGCCAAACGAGATTCATAAAAAATGGGTTGATTGGGAGAGGGGAACATAATTTGGTATATGGGATCTAATGACTCTAAGCCAACTCTTGTGTATGGTTCCAAGAATGATTCTAGAATACGATTGACTTTAAGATACGAATAGCTTGAATCTAAGATATGAAGATATGAATAGTTGGTTTACGTTATGGAAGAAAGACATGTATATATGATATTAGATATTGATAGTTATATATCAACTAAAGATATATCTAATCCGCCCTACTATTGTGAACTTAGATAGAGATTCCAATAGAAATTCTTCGGTTTCGTCTTTGCCTGTGAATTGAATGTGAATGAATAAAGCGATGAAATAAAGAAAACTAACGAACGAAGAATAAAAAAAGAGTTTGGAAAGAAGAAATGGAAGAACAAAAGTCGTATGGATTCACAAAAATCCTGTGGATCGGAACTAAAAAAGAGATATCGAAGTAGCTTTTATGGTTTAATACTAATATTATTATTACTTCAATTCCGAGTTCTTAGTTATTTCGACTGGATGAATCTTAGCGATCGAATAATTAAGTCATAATTCATATTTTCATTGGACGATTGTATCATTAACTATTTCTTTATTTTAGTGCGAGGAACTTATCATGAATCCACTGATTTCTGCCGCTTCTGTTATTGCCGCTGGGTTGGCCGTCGGACTTGCTTCTATTGGACCTGGAGTAGGTCAAGGTACTGCTGCGGGTCAAGCTGTAGAAGGTATCGCGAGACAACCCGAGGCGGAGGGAAAAATACGAGGTACTTTATTGCTTAGTCTGGCTTTTATGGAAGCTTTAACAATTTATGGACTGGTTGTAGCATTAGCGCTTTTATTTGCGAATCCCTTTGTTTAATCCTATAAATATGCAAATTCCGTATTTTTTTTTAGTCTATCTAAAAGAGGAGATAATATGAAAAATATAACCGATTCTTTCGTTTCCTTGGTTCGCTGGTCATTTGCCGGGAGTTTCGGGTTTAATACCGATATTTTAGCAACAAATCCAATAAATCTAAGTGTAGTCCTTGGTGTATTGATCTTTTTTGGAAAGGGAGTGCGTGCGAGTTGTTTATTTCAAGAATAGGCTGGATCCAACCAGCTGTACTTTTTTTCATTATAACTAGATCGAAAAAGGTGCACGATTCCGCGAATTACTTCTGAATCAATTTCAAATCATATTTAAGAACCATAGCATTTCGTGATTCATTGGTAAATCCGCTTTGATTCTCTATCAACCAAACCAATAGTGTGGGGTCATTAACATGGTTAAAGCTAAACCAAACTGTTTGAAGTCCAGACGCAGCATGGTACTCTTTCTACTACTATATTAATATAGAATAGAAATGTTTGCAAAATGAATAATTGGAATTTGTTTTTTTTTCGATATAAAACACTCATGTCGATAAAATTATTTGAGCCTTTGAGCCTTTTCTTTTATTGGAATGCAAAATATTTGAAATATTTCAATCAACCGCTTTTTATGCTGAATCGGTGACCTGTGTATAATATAAAGTAAAAAGAATTCTTTGGATTTGACGAAAAAAAGAAACAACTTTGCTGACAATTCAATATTTTTGTTTTGTTCCGTCAGAAGAGTCCTCAAAATATTCTGGTCTTGGATTAGTGATTAGTCGCGACATCTTGGAATATGAATAGAGAAGAGAGGTAGAGGATAGGCTCATTACATTAAAAAAAAAAGATATGGGAATTGCCCCCATACTTAAAAAGTTGAAGTAATTGAGTGTGAGAGCCAAATGAATCGAAAAATTCATGTTTGGTTCGGGAAGGGATCATGTAAGTTTTGAGATGAATGGAAAGATAATCTACTTTCATTAAGTGATTTATTAGATAATCGAAAACGGAAGATCCTGAATACTATTCGAAATTCAGAGGAACTGCAGGGGGGGGCCATTCAACGGCTGGAAAAAGCCCGGGCTCGCTTACGGAAAGTCGAAAGGGAAGCAGATCAATTTCGAGTGAATGGATACTCGGAGATAGAACGAGAAAAATTGAATTTGATTAAGTCAACTTATAAGACTTTGGAAGAATTAGAAAATTACAAAAATGAAACCATTCGTTTTGACCACCAAAGGGCGGTTCAGCAAGTCCGACAACAGGTTTTCCAACAAGTTTTAAAAGGAGCTCGAGGCACTCTGAATAGTTCTTTGAACAAGGAGTTACATTTACGTACCATTAGTGAGAATATTGACACGTTTGAGGCGATGGCAGAAATAACTGATTAGTCCTTTTCCTGTAGGCATTGTTTTTTTTCTTTAACTAAAAAAAAAAATTATACTCATGGTAACAATTAGAGCCGACGAAATT